TTATATAAATATATCTAAAATCTATCTAATATAGAAATTATTTGGAAAATAAAAAAAAAAAATACATATATGTGTATATGTAAATACATTATGTTATACATTATAGTTAGAAGTAGTTCTATATATTCTAACTATTCTATCTATATCGTTAGATATAGTTAGTTCTATAGTTAGATATAGTTAGTTCTATATATAATAGTTAATAAAATATGAACTATATACAACTATATGGTTCTAGTTCATATTAAATATAAATATAGTTAGTATTATAAAATTAAAATAAATAGCTAAGCTAAGATTGGCTAATAGATGAAATCCGGTAGTTTCTTTGATTTCTATATACTATTTTTCTCTTATGTTATGTGATATGTGTATGTGATATGTGAGCCCGCTTAGCTCAGAGGTTAGAGCATCGCATTTGTAATGCGATGGTCATCGGTTCGACTCCGATAGCCGGCTTTTTTCTATCGATTTTTTACGTGATTGAGAGTCTCTATCCCCATTTTATCAAAATGTTGAATAACTGATCCATCTATTATGTCGTGGTAACTTGCAACTATAAATAAAAAACAACATGTTGGAAGAATTAGATCTCTTTCTACAGAACAAATCATAAAAGAACAAATTATAAAACGTAGCCACAACTTCCTATATATACAAAAAATTTTAAAATTATATTTATATATAGAAAATAGAAATTATATATATACATATATACCAAAAATACGGATAGTGATACAATTTATTTTATTCTACTTTTTTGTAGTATTTCAATAAATTTAGCTTTGCTTTGTTTATCCTTTAGTTCAGTCTTAATTTAGAGTTCAGTTTTAATTTTTGTTTATTCTTAAACAATGAAATTTCAATAAAATAAAAAAGGAGTCTTTATGTCTCGTTACCGAGGACCTCGTTTCAAAAAAATACGTCGTCTAGGGACTTTACCAGGACTAACTAGTAAAAGACCTAGATCCGGAAGTGATCCTAAAAACCAATTGCGTTCTGGTAAAAGATCGCAATATCGTATTCGTCTAGAAGAAAAACAGAAATTGCGGTTTCATTATGGTCTGACAGAGCGACAATTACTTAAATATGTGCATATCGCTGGAAAAGCCAAAGGGTCGACAGGTCAGGTTTTACTACAATTACTTGAGATGCGTTTGGATAATATCCTTTTCCGGTTGGGTATAGCTTCGACGATTCCTGGAGCCAGGCAATTAGTTAACCATAGACATATTTTAGTTAATGGTGGTATAGTGGATATACCAAGTTATCGTTGTAAACCGAGAGATATTATTACTACGAAGGATAAACAAAGATCGAAAGCTCTGATTAAAAATTATATTTCTTTATCCCCCCACGAGGAATTGCCAAAACATTTGACTTTTGACTCATTCCAATATAAAGGAGTAGTAAATCAAATAGTAGATAGTAAATGGATTGGTTTGAAAATAAATGAGTTGTTAGTCGTAGAATATTATTCCCGTCAGACTTGAACCTCACAAAAATAACAAAGAAAAATTCATAGAATTTTGTCTGTTTTCGCCGAAATAAAAATAAATAGATCTAAGGGCCTTGGTCCGAATTTTTATTATTCACCTATCACAAACGGACAAGCGGTAATATTTTTTGCTCTTTCTTTTTCCGATATTTGTATTTTACGTATCACAGTAATGTGATTAGGAATCGAGAATTTATATAAAATAAGGATCCTCTTGTTGAGATGATGGTATTTGATTTGATTCAGTAACGTTGGTGAATTAAGATAAACGGAAAGAGAGGGATTCGAACCCTCGGTAAACAAAAGTCTACATAGCAGTTCCAATGCTACGCCTTGAACCACTCGGCCATCTCTCCTACATAATCTTATTATTGACCAGAAACCGAGTGAATAGTGAATAGCGAGTCATTCATATTATTGCAGTACAAGTGCGACTGATGAATAGTTCCATAGGAAAAATTCCTTTCAAATCAAATAAAATTTTCGATTTCTCAACAAAAATTTAGCTCATTAGCTATCCCATAGATCTAATACAAATTATTGAATCGTCCCGTGTATTTTTATATTTAAATTGTATGACATGGCATATGCATGTTATGCAAACAAAAAACAAAACGGATACTTACCTTAGTCTAATCCATTTTTTTATAGAAAAATTATTTCGTTTTGTTTTTTGTTTCTTCTTTGGATCATAACCAAATAAAAGCTTCTCGAATTATCAGAATCCGCAGTACAATCCTTGGTTATTCAACTTAGATGAAATATTTATAGTTCCGTTCATTGTTATACTACGAAATTAGAATGAAATCGAATCTGATTTCAATATTTCATATCTCTCCTTGTCCAATCCAAACAAAAGGTCCACATCTTTTTTTATAATTAGTCTGTTTTTATTTTATGTTATTTCGTACCGTACAATTCCTTTAGTTTGCGGGATCATTTTCCCCTTACCCTAAGGGTAATGAAAAGAATTATAGAATGGATTGTTAATTATGCCGAGAT